AATTGTATCTAGAATGACGGGAAAAGTGGAAACAAGACCAGATATAATTTGATCGTTATAAACAAATCCAAAATCTTTGTAGATAGAACCAATCATAAGTTCCCAACCATGGGGCGAATGGAATCCGATACATAAATCAGTTAATAAAAGAATAGAAAATGCTTTGATTGTGTCACTTAAGTTATATAGAAATTCCTGAATCCAAGAGTTAAGAATAAGAAGTTCATTATTACACAGAATAGAATAACCACTTAGAATAATGAAACAGATTATATTTGTCGAGAAGTGCAAAATCGTATGAATAAAATCCCCGTTGTACATCTTGATCAATTGAATCGTTTCTTTGTGGATTCCTATATGAAGTTTTTGTAAATGTATCTTCGGGTATTCCTTTATCATTTCGTCCAACAGGAGTAGCTCCTCTAATTCTATAAATTTTGCTAGAACACTCTTTTCTTGAATATCATTCAAGAAAGTTTCGGATTGTTTAGTATTCCACCAATTAGTAACCCAAGATTCCATATTTTTATGAAATGAGAGAGAGATCCACCAAGGTAAAAAGACTATAGATGCAATAAATAGAAGGGGAATAAATGTTTTCTTTTTTGACATTTTTTTCATCTCTAAATTCAATTGTTAATGAACCAATTTTATTCGTCGACTCTATGTGATCAAAAATTGATATAAACCATAAGTTCTATTACAAGGTATCAAATCTATGAAGTTATTCTTTGCTTTGTCATTCGGTGATGAATCTTTCCTTGATAATTTGGAAGAATGTTGAAATAATACAAAAATCTAATAAAGAAATAATAAAAACTTCTTTTTTCCAGATATTTGAATTGGTCAAATTCGAAGCAATTCTTTCCTTTCGAAAAATACCTGAAAAATGCACTTCAAGTAAAGAATTAAGATTTTGAAATAAAAAAATAAAACTATCGAAATATCAAATATTTCGAAAAAATTGAACTGACTACCCATAGTACAAAAATAAAAAAAATGGATAGAAATTTATGAATGGGATGTGATAATTAAAAATGGGTGTCAAAACAATACAAAAATTGGAGAGTTTTTTTTACCCCCAGCTGAGAATGAGAAAGCAGTTCTTCATCACTTCATTTCAAAAAACTTCAATTGGTACACGCAAGAAATAGGCCAATTCAGCAGCTTTTTGTTCAATTTCTCGTGGAGTCAAATTCTCATCAGTACGAGTCAACGGTATGGCCCCTTGGCCTCGGATTTCTAAATAAAGGATACGACGAGTAGAAATACCCTCTTTAAGTTCTATTCTTATCGACTGAATATCTTTTATAAGGAATCGTAGGAAGATGCGACGATTTTTTCCAGGGAATCCCCAACGAAAAATACACACTCTACCTTCTTTTCTATCGAATAAATCATAACCACTACCTACATTCCATGAAATTGTGCACCACAAATAGGAACTAATAAAGAGGCCTGCGATCCCATAGAAAGACATCACGATCCCTTGTGGAAAAAAAAGGATTTGCTGAGAAGGAAATAAAGATATCAAATTGCTACCAAGATAGCTGGAAGTTCCAACCAATAAGAAGCCGAATGAACCTAAAAAGAGGATAAAGGCCCAGCAAAAATTACTTATTTTTCGAGACCCTGTTATAAGTTCTATCCATATACGTTCTGATCGCCAATTCATACTATATCGAGTTGCATTTAATTGAATTTGAATTTAAAAAAGAATACGTAAAGTAAAACTTGTTTGACTTTACGTATTCTTTTTGTTTCCGAAGTAACTCTCATCAACTAGCACCATTCTATTCGGATGTGAACTTTTATGGGGTAATTCATCAAATTAGTTTGATATAAGAATATCCCCTTCATAGAACCTACCACGTCATAGATCTCTACATACATTTACTTTCTATTTTAAACATCTAACGATTCGATCCTAATCTTGAAAAGAATTTGAATTAAATTACTCGTTTTCACATACATAAAAGTTGCTTTTTTTATGTTTGGAAGAAATCACGTGTTATACCATATTCCACTTTCTACTAAATCGATATCTGTGTTATGATTCAAATCTAAATCTTGACAAAATCAGATTTGACCCCATTGTGTCTAAACAATCTTGTTTCTTTGAACATGAAGAAATAAAGAAGCCATTGCAATTGCCGGAAATACTAGGCCCACTAAAGGCACCAAAATAGAGGGAAAGTTGATAGTTGTCATAGAATGGGTACCTCGATTTACTATTTGTACCTGTTTTTTATATTGTTCTAAAAATATCTTAATTCGAATTCGAATTATCTAACTAATTATATAATTATACTAATTATATCTAATATATTTAAGTGAGTATATACTCAGTGCAATAATTTATAATTGACTTTCATGCTCAACTTTATTTTGATTCAAAGGAAAGAATGCAGCTGAAATAACTCACTTACAACATACTTTAAAAGATTACGTGGTACGATTAAATCGAATAAACCCTTATGAAATAAATGTTCGGCTGATT